AATAAATTGCCTGATTAAAGGATTACTTTGATAGAGTAAAATAAATAATGAATAATTATATTTATTATTAAAAATTATATTTAATAGAATTAAACTATTTCTAAAAGAATCAAAAACTTTTGTGCGTCTTACACTAAAATATAAAAAAGATAAGCTAAATAAGCTAATAGGTTCATACCCTATTTATAAAGGTTTTATTCCTTTTCTTTTTAATTTTTAAATTTTCTTATAAATTTTTATTTATATTTTCTTTAATATTTGGAACATTAATGAGTATTTCCTCTATATCTTGATTAAGAGTATGAATAGGATTAGAAATTAATTTACTTTCTTTTATCCCCCTAATTAGAAATAAAAAAAATATTTTCTTATCAGAATCTTCAATCAAATATTTTATTATTCAAGCTATAGCTTCAGCTATTTTATTATTTATGATTATTTTATCTTTTATAATTAATAATAATTTATCTGAAGAAAATTTAAATTTAATTTTCAATATTTTAATTTCATCCATTATAATAATAAAAATAGGGGTAGCTCCTTTTCATTTTTGATTTCCTAGAATTTCAGAAGGTTTAAATTGATTTAATAATTTAATTTTAATAACTTGACAAAAAATTGCTCCGATAATAATTTTATCTTATTGTTTAAATTTTAATTACACTTTAATTTTAATTTTATCTTCTGCTTTTGTCGGAGGATTAGGAGGATTGAATCAAACCTCTTTACGAAAACTTATAGCTTTTTCTTCAATTAATCACATAGGTTGAATAATAAGTAGAATACTTTTTAATGAAAATATTTGATTTATTTATTTTTTGTTTTATTTTATTTTATTAATAAATATTATTTTTATAATAAATTTATTAAATATTTATTTTATTAATCAAACTTTTATATACTTATTTTCAAATAAGTATATAAAAATTATTTTTTTTTTATTATTACTTTCTTTAGGAGGATTACCCCCCTTTTTAGGCTTTTTTCCTAAATGAATTCTTATAGAATTAATAATTTCAAAAAATATATATTTTATTTTATTTTTTATAATTTTATTTACTTTAATTACTTTATTTTTTTATATTCGACTTACATATTCTGCTTTCTTATTAAATAATAAAAAAATAAATTGATTAAATATAAATTTAATAAATAAAAATAATTTAAAATGAATCATTCTATATGGATTAATTTGTAATTTCTCTTTAATTTTAATTAACTTAATTTACTCAATATAAAATATTTTTTAAAGCTTTAAGTTAAAAAAACTATTAACCTTCAAAGTTAAATTTAAAAAAAATTTTTTAAGCTTTAATAAAAAATTATTCCTTTAGAATTGCAGTCTAATATCATTTTAATAATGACTATAAAGCCAAAAAATTAAATAAATTGATTAAAGAAATTTTTTTTTCATAATTAAATTTACAATTTAATGCCTAATAATTCAGCCATTTAATCAAAATAATAAAAAAAAATTCTTTATGCGACAATGATTATTTTCAACCAATCACAAAGACATTGGTACTCTTTATTTTATTTTTGGAGCCTGATCAGGAATAGTTGGAACTTCTTTAAGAATTTTAATTCGATTAGAACTAGGACACCCAGGTTCTTTAATTGGAGATGATCAAATTTATAACGTAATTGTTACTGCTCATGCTTTTGTAATAATTTTTTTTATAGTAATACCTATTTTAATTGGAGGATTTGGAAACTGACTTGTACCTTTAATACTAGGAGCCCCCGATATAGCTTTCCCTCGAATAAATAATATAAGATTTTGACTTCTTCCTCCTTCGTTAACATTATTGTTATCAAGTTCTATAGTAGAAAACGGAGCAGGAACAGGATGAACGGTTTATCCCCCTTTATCTTCAAATATTGCTCATGCAGGAGCTTCTGTTGATTTAGCTATTTTTTCATTACATTTAGCAGGAATTTCATCGATTTTAGGAGCAGTAAATTTTATTACTACCGTAATTAATATACGATCTGAAGGAATTTCTTTAGATCGAATACCTTTATTTGTATGATCTGTTATTATTACAGCTATTCTTTTATTACTTTCTTTACCTGTTTTAGCAGGAGCAATTACTATACTTCTAACTGATCGAAATTTAAATACTAGATTCTTTGACCCCGCGGGAGGAGGAGACCCTATTCTATACCAACATTTATTTTGATTTTTTGGCCACCCAGAAGTTTATATTTTAATTTTACCAGGGTTTGGTATAATTTCTCATATTATTAGTCAAGAAAGAGGAAAAAAGGAAACTTTTGGAGCTTTAGGAATAATTTATGCTATACTAGCAATTGGCCTTCTTGGATTTGTAGTATGAGCTCATCATATATTTACTGTAGGAATAGATGTTGATACACGAGCTTATTTTACCTCAGCAACTATAATTATTGCAGTACCAACAGGAATTAAAATTTTTAGTTGATTAGCCACTCTTCATGGAACACAAATTAATAATTCCCCTTCTATACTTTGAGCATTAGGTTTCGTATTTTTATTTACTGTAGGAGGATTAACCGGAGTTGTTTTAGCTAATTCCTCTATTGATATTGTTTTACATGACACTTATTATGTTGTAGCTCACTTTCATTATGTTCTATCTATAGGAGCTGTTTTTGCTATTATGGCCGGATTTGTTCATTGATATCCTTTATTTACAGGATTAACTTTAAATGAAAACATATTAAAATCTCAATTTTTTATAATATTTTTAGGAGTTAATTTAACATTTTTTCCTCAACATTTCCTTGGATTAGCTGGAATACCTCGACGATATTCAGATTATCCTGACGCATACACATCTTGAAATATTGTATCTTCAATTGGAAGAACTATCTCCTTTGTAGCAATTCTATATTTTATTTTTATTATTTGAGACAGAATCGTAAAAAATCGAATTTCTTTATATCCAATTCAACTAAATTCTTCAATTGAATGATTCCAAAAAATACCTCCTATAGAACATAGATATGCAGAATTACCTTTAATTAATAAATAAAATTTTATTAATTTTTTTTTATTAAATTTAAAATTTGTTTAAAATAAAATTTCTAATATGGCAGATTAGTGCCATGAATTTAAGCTTCATAAATAAAGTATTTACTTTTATTAGAAAAATGGCAACTTGATCAAATTTAAACTTTCAAGACAGAAATTCTCCTTTAATAGAACAACTAACCTTCTTCCATGATCATAGACTTTTAATTTTAACAATAATTACTGTAATAGTTGGTTATTTAATAGGAATATTATTTTTTAATAATTTTACAAATCGATTTTTATTACATGGGCAAACTATTGAAGTAATTTGAACCATTATTCCTGCTATTATTCTTATGTTCATTGCATTACCCTCTCTTCGATTATTATATTTACTAGATGAGATTAGTAAACCTTCTTTAACTTTAAAAAGTGTAGGACATCAATGATACTGAAGTTATGAATATTCAGATTTTAAAAATATTGAATTTGACTCTTATATAATTCCTATAAATGAAATAAATGAAAATTCATTTCGTCTATTAGATGTAGATAACCGAATTGTATTACCAACTAACAACCAAGTTCGAATCTTAATTACAGCAGCCGACGTACTTCACTCTTGAACAATCCCAGCCCTTGGAGTAAAAGTAGATGCAACCCCAGGCCGACTTAATCAAACAAATTTTTTTATTAATCGAGTAGGATTGTTTTATGGGCAATGTTCAGAAATCTGCGGAGCAAATCACAGCTTTATACCTATTGTTGTTGAAAGTGTTCCATCAAAAAATTTTATTAAATGAATTAAAATAAACGATTAAAAACTATTTAAATTAAATAATAAAAATAAAACTAATTTTAAGGTTTTATATTCATTAGATGGCAGAAAGCAAGCACTGGTCTCTTAAACCATATAATAGTAAATTAGCAATTACTTCTAATGAAAGCAATCAAAAATTAAAAAATTAGTTAAATTAAATAACATTAGTATGTCAAACTAAAATTATTAAATAATTAATATTTTTTAATTCCACAAATAGCTCCACTAAGATGATTAATTTTATTTTGTTTATTTACTTTTAGATTTTTTATTTTTACTGTAATAAATTATTTTAACAAATTCTTTATTAATAAACAAAAACCTAATAACAATAATACTTTAATAAATCAAATAAATAAAAACTTAAATTGAAAATGATAACAAATTTATTTTCTGTATTTGATCCTTCAACAACAATTTTCTCTTTATCATTAAATTGATTAAGAACTTTTATTGGATTATTAATTATTCCATACTATTTTTGATTTATGCCTTCTCGAATTAATTTTATTTGAAATAAAATTATTAATATTTTATTTAATGAATTTAAAATTCTTTTAGGGCCTTTAAATAAAAACAATACATTTATTTTTACTTCTTTATTTACTTTAATTTTATTCAATAATTTTTTAGGTCTATTTCCTTACATTTTCACAAGAACAAGTCATTTAACAATAACACTTTCTTTAGCATTACCTTTATGAATTTCATTTATATTATTTGGATGATTAAATCACACACAACATATATTTGCTCATCTTGTTCCTCAAGGAACTCCTGCTGTTTTAATACCTTTCATAGTTTGTATTGAAACAATCAGAAACACAATTCGACCCGGAACCTTAGCCGTACGATTAACAGCTAATATAATTGCGGGCCATTTACTATTAACTTTAATAGGAAATACAGGTAACTCTCTCTCAATAATTCTTCTTTCTTTATTGATTTTTGGCCAAATTGCATTATTAGTTTTAGAATCTGCTGTTGCTATTATTCAATCTTATGTTTTTGCAGTTTTATCTACTCTTTATTCTAGTGAAGTAAATTAAAATTTAACTTAAAAATTCATTAAGAGTTTACAAATGTCAACACATTCAAACCACCCATTTCACTTAGTTGATTACAGTCCCTGACCTTTAACCGGAGCTATAGGAGCACTATTTACTGTTTCTGGTCTAGTAAAATGATTTCATATATATAATGCAGATTTATTTTTATTAGGAAATTTAATTACCTTACTAACAATATATCAATGATGACGAGATGTTTCACGGGAAGGAACTTTTCAGGGTCTTCACACTATTTTTGTAACAATAGGTTTACGATGAGGAATAATTTTATTTATTGTTTCCGAAGTATTTTTTTTTATTAGATTTTTTTGAGCCTTTTTTCACAGAAGACTATCCCCAAATATTGAAATCGGAAATATTTGACCTCCTCTAGGAATTTTAATTTTTAATCCATTTCAAGTTCCTTTATTAAATACAGCAATTCTTTTAACCTCAGGAATTACAGTTACATGAGCTCATCATAGATTAATAGAAAATAATCATTCTCAAACAACTCAAGGATTATTTTTTACTATTTTACTAGGAATTTATTTTACTATCCTTCAAGGATACGAATATTCAGAAGCATCTTTTAATATTGCAGACGCGGTATATGGGTCTACTTTTTTTATAGCTACAGGATTCCACGGATTACATGTATTAATTGGAACAACCTTTTTAGCAGTTTGTCTAATTCGTCATATAAGAAACTCTTTCTCAAAAAATCATCATTTTGGATTTGAAGCTGCCGCATGATACTGACATTTTGTAGACGTAGTATGACTTTTTCTTTATGTATCAATTTATTGATGAGGAGGATAAATTTTTAAATAAATAAAATTTTTTATAATTAATTTTATTAATTTATATAGTATAAAAAGTATAACTGACTTCCAATCAGTAAGTCTAATAATTTAGTATAAATAATTCTATTATTATTAATATTAATCACTTTAATTTTAATTATCAGTCAAATTGTAATAAAAATTTCAGTTTTAGTGTCAAAAAAAACACTTTTAGATCGAGAAAAAATTTCGCCTTTTGAATGTGGATTTGACCCCCTAAGATCTTCTCGAATTCCTTTTTCTATCCGTTTTTTTTTAATTACCATTATTTTTCTAATTTTTGATGTAGAAATTACTTTAATTTTACCTATTATTTCAATTATAAAAACCTCTAATTTATTAAATTGAATAATTTCAAGAATTTTATTTTTTTTTATTCTTTTAATTGGACTTTTTCATGAATGATCCCAAGGAGCTCTAAATTGAAATTTATAAATATAATATATATATATATAAATATAATAATGATATACATATATAATATAAATCAAAAAAAAAATTAAGGTTATAGTTAAAAATAACATTTAATTTGCAATTAAAAAGTATTGAAATATAAATCAATTTTCCTTATTTTTTTTTAAAAAAATGCTTTTATAAATTATTCATTTAAAATAATTAATTTAAATTTTTTATTTTATAAAAAGAATATGAAACATAATACATGTAATTAGTTTCGACCTAATAAAAAATGATAAAATTCATTCTTATTCTTTTTTAAAATTAACTGAAACCAAAAAGAGGTATATCACTGTTAATGATAAAAATGAATTCTATTATTCCAGTTAAAGAAATAAGAAGTTTCAAAAAAAAGCTGCTAACTTTTTCATTTAATGGTTAAATTCCATTTTTATTTCTAATAATTTATATAGTTTAAGAAAAACCTTACATTTTCACTGTAAAAAAAAAGATAAATTACTAAACAATTCTTTTATAAATTTACTAATTTTTATTAGTGTAAAAATATCTAAAAATTAAAATAATTTCTTTAATATCTTCAATATTACGCTCTAAAAATAAGCTATTTAGATAAAAAATTTTTTTTAATAAATTTTATAATTAAAATAATAAAAATAACAAAATAAGCATTAATCAAACTAAAAAAATAAGTATAAAAATTTTTAAATTATTATTTTGTAACACTTGTAAATAAATAGAATAATTTTTTATAAAAATAATCTTTAAATTTTGAGAACCAAAAAATTCTAATCAACCTAAATCAAAAAATTTAATTATATTTTTACCGTACTTTAAAGGATAATTAATAATTGCAATTGTAGATAATAGAGGTATAAATCATATAAAAGAACTAAAATTGGTTAAAAAAATTATTCTAAAAGACTTATTAGAAAAATAAAAACTATAAAAATTCAAAACTAATCCAAAAACCCCACCAAAAAAACAAACAAATAAAATTAAATTTTTTAAATAAAAAGGTAAACAAATACAATAAAAAGAAGAAAAAATTAATCAGTTTAATATAGACCCCCCAATTACAGCTATAAATATTAATCCTATCATTCTTTTTAATATAATAAAACCTCTATCATTCAACAAATTTAAACTTATTAAATTAAAATCCCCTATTAAAGAATAATAAACTAATCGAAAAGAATAACATACAGTTAATCCCGTTGAAACAAAATATAAAAAAAAAGAAAATAAATTAATATCAGAAATTATTACAATTTCTAAAATTAAATCCTTTGAATAAAACCCGGCTAAAAAAGGTATACCGCATAAAGCCAAATTTGCTAAATTTAAACAAGATACTGTAAGAGGCATATAATAAATTAATAACCCTATATCACGAATATCTTGAGAATTTTTTATATTATGAATAATTACCCCTGCACATATAAATAATAAAGCTTTAAATAAAGCGTGTGTTAATAAATGAAAAAAAGCTAATTTAGGAAATCCCATTGATAAAATTCTTATTATTAAACCCAACTGTCTAAGAGTCGATAAAGCAATAATTTTTTTTAAATCAAACTCAAAATTAGCACAAAAACCTGCCATAAATATTGTTAAACCCCCAATTAATAATAAAAAACTAAAAAATTTAAATTCAACTATTAATAAAATATTAAAACGAATTAATAAATAAACCCCCGCCGTTACTAAAGTAGAAGAATGAACTAAAGCCGACACAGGGGTAGGAGCTGCTATCGCAGCAGGCAACCACGAAGAAAAAGGAATTTGAGCTCTTTTAGTTATTGCAGCTAAAATCACTATTAACATAATAATCTTTATTTCATAATCAATTTTTATAAAATCTAAATAAAAAATAAAATTTCATCTCCCGTAATTTAATATCCAGGCAATGGCAATTAATAAAGCAACATCTCCAATACGATTTGATAAAGCAGTTAACATACCAGCATTATAAGATTTTACATTTTGAAAATAAATTACTAAACAATAAGAAACTAACCCTAATCCATCTCACCCCAATAAAATACTAATTAAATTAGGTCTAATAATTAAAAATATTATTGATAAAACAAATATAACTACTAATAAAATAAAACGATTTAAATTTTTCTCTCTTCTTATATATTCTTTTCTATAAAAAATAACTAAAGAAGAAATAAATATTACAAAAGACATAAAAATCAAAGATATTCAATCAAATAAAAAAGTTATTAAAATATCTATTGAATGAACTCTTAAAATTCTTCATTCAATAAAATAAACTAAATCATAAAATAAAAATAATAAACTAAAAGAAAAAAATAAAAAACTAAAAAAAATAAATAAATAAAAAAATAAATTACAAATAGAAAATTTTAAATTCAACACGATTTAAAATGATACTTAAATAAATCATATTTTTGACTCCACAAATCAATATTTTAATTAAATTATTTAAATAAATAACTAACAATAATAATAATAATAATAAAATTAAAAAATTCAAAAAAAACACAATCTTCTATTTAAAATTAAAATATTTAAAGGAAACCAATGAAGAAATAAAATCTTATACTCCCGAATTGATACAGAGAAAAAAGAAAACAAACCAGAATAAAATTTACCTTGTTGACTCAAAGAAAACAAGTATAAAGAATACGCAGCACTAAAAAAAGAAATTAATCTAATTAAAATTATAGAATAAAAAGATCAATAAATAATTCTATTTAATAAACTAATTTCTCCTAATAAATTTAAAGTAGGAGGGGCTGCCATATTCCCCGCACATAATAAAAATCATCAAAAAGAAAGACCAGGTAAAAAATTTAATATACCTTTATTAATTATTAAACTTCGTCTTCTTATTCGTTCATATCTTATATTTGCTAAAGAAAATAAACCCGAAGAACACAAACCATGAGCTAATATTAAAGTGTAACTTCCACTTAAACCTCAATAAGAAAAAGTTAATAAACCTGCTAAAACAATACCTATATGAGCAACAGAAGAATAAGCAATTAAAGATTTTATATCAATTTGTCGTAAACAAACAAAACTAATTAATACCCCTCCAACAAGACTAATAGAAATAAAAAAAAAATTAAAAAATAAACCAAAATATAAAATTAAAGGGAAAATTCGCAATAAACCGTAACCCCCTAACTTTAACAAAATACCTGCTAAAATTATAGAACCTGCAACTGGAGCTTCAACATGAGCCTTAGGTAATCATAAATGAACCATAAATATAGGTATTTTTACAAAAAAAGCAAAAATTATTGATAAATAAAAAAAAAAATAATTTAAAGAAAAAAAAGAAAATATAAAAATTTCTAAAAAATAAATATTTTTATAAATATAAAAAATAGAAAATAATAAAGGCAAAGAAGCAAACAAAGTATAAAACAATAAATAAATACCCGCTTGTAAACGCTCTGGTTGATACCCTCAACCTAAAATTAAAAATAACGTAGGAATTAAACTTCTTTCAAAAAACAAATAAAACAAAAAAATATTTAAAGAAAAAAAAGATAAATATAAAAATAATATTAAAAAAATTAATAAAAATAAAAAATAACTAATATTTTTGTTAAAATAAAAAACAGAACTTCTTGATATAATTATTAAACTAGTAATTCAAAAAGTTAATAAAACCAAACCATAAGATAATAAATCTCCTCCTAAAAAATAAGAAATTTTAGAAAAATAATAATTATAATTTATAAAAAAAACTATCATAAAAAATATAAAAAAAATTAAATTTTGAACCACTCAAAAATTTTTTTTTATTAAACTTAAAGGAATTATAAATATTATTATAAAAAGAAACTTTAACATTGAAGAATAGAAAAAGATCCAAAATAATCATTTCCATGAGTACGAATTAATGAAACTAAAATAGAAAGACCTAAAGCTCCCTCACAAACACTAAATGTTAAAAAAAACATAGTAAAATATAACTCAAAATTTAAAAAATTTAAAAAAAAAAAAAAAAAAAAAAAAATTGATAAAACAATAAATTCTAAACTTAATAATGTAGATAATAAATGTTTTCGAACAGATACTAAAGATAAAACCCCAAAAAAAAATAAAATTCTAAAATAAATAATAAAAAATATTAACATTAGTTTTAATAATTTAATTTTAAAATATTGGTCTTGTAAATCAAAAATAAGAATTTTCTTTTAAAACTAAATCAAGAAAAAATAACACACTTATCTTTAATCTCCAAAATTAATATTTTAAATTAAACTATTTCTTGATTTTATTATTAAAATAATATTAATATTTTCTACTTTTTTAAATGCAATATTATTTATAGTTAGTAAACATCCTCTTTCTATAGGGCTAATTCTTTTACTTCAAACTTTATTTATTAGTTTAATAGCAAGTCTTTCTGCAAAAAATTACTGATTTTCTTATATTTTATTTTTAATTTTTTTAGGAGGAATATTAATTTTATTTATTTATGTTATTTCTCTAGCTTCAAATGAAAAATTTAATTTTTCTTTAAATACAACTTTTCAAAATATTCTGATATTAAGAATATTAATAATTTTATTTTTTTTTATCGATAAATATTTAATAAATAACTTAGTTTTAAATTATGAAACCTTTATTAATTATAATTCTATAATAATAAATATAGAAAATAGATATATTTTAAATAAAATATTCAATTTTCCTACAAATATAATTACAATTTTATTAATAATTTATTTATTTTTATGCTTAATTGCTATTTGTAAAATTATTTACATTTTTGAAGGACCTCTACGACCAAAGTTTTAAAAAAATTAATTACATAAAATGAATAAACCTATCCGAAAAAGACACCCCCTATTTAAAATTATAAATCATGCATTAGTAGATTTACCTGCCCCATCAAATATTTCTGCTTGATGAAATTTTGGATCATTACTAGGGCTGTGTTTAATTATTCAAATTTTAACAGGACTATTTTTAGCAATGCATTATACAGCTAATATTGAAAGAGCTTTTAATTCAGTAAATCATATCTGTCGGGATGTAAACTATGGCTGATTACTTCGAACCCTTCATGCAAATGGAGCCTCTTTTTTTTTTATTTGCATCTACCTACACGTAGGACGAGGGCTGTACTATAATTCTTTTTTATATGTTCCTACTTGATCTGTTGGAGTAATTATTTTATTTGTAGTTATAGGAACCGCTTTTATAGGATATGTTTTACCATGAGGACAAATATCTTTTTGAGGAGCAACAGTAATTACAAATCTTTTATCAGCAATTCCTTATTTAGGAACAGAACTTGTTCAATGACTATGAGGAGGATTCGCCGTTGATAATGCAACTTTAACTCGATTTTTTACCTTTCATTTTTTATTACCTTTTATTGTAGCTGCATTAACAATAATTCATTTATTATTTTTACACCAAACAGGATCTAATAACCCATTAGGGATAAATGCAAATTTTGATAAAATTCCTTTTCACCCTTATTTCTCTTTCAAGGATATTTTTGGATTTATTATTATAATTATATTATTATTTTTATTAACAATTATTGATCCTTACGGATTAGGAGACCCTGATAATTTTATTCCAGCTAATCCTTTAGTAACTCCTCCTCATATCCAACCAGAATGGTATTTCTTATTCGCATATGCAATTTTGCGGTCCATTCCCAATAAATTAGGAGGAGTAATTGCTTTAGTATTCTCTATTGCTATTTTATTAACTATACCTTTTTCTCACATTTATAAATTTCAAGGAATTCAGTTTTATCCACTAAACCAAATAATATTTTGAATTCTTTTAAATCTTGTTATTTTATTAACTTGAATTGGAGCCCGACCTGTTGAAGACCCTTATATTATTGTAGGACAAATTTTAACCGTTCTTTATTTTGGATATTACGTAATTAACCCTTTTATTTCTTTATGATGAGATAAATTAATAAATTAAATAAAATAAAATTTAATAAAAAATTAAATCAATGAGCTTGAATAAGCATATGTTTTGAAAACATAAGATAAAAGAACTAATTTTATTGATTTATTTAAATACTAATTTTAATTATTTTAAAATAAAAAAATTTTAACTGATAAAACAAAAATTAACATATTTAAAGAAAATGGTAAATATATTTTTCAAGATAAATTTATTAATTTATCATAACGAAATCGAGGTAAAGTCCCCCGTACTCAAATAAATAAAAAAGAAATAAATAACAATTTTAAATAAAAAAAAAATCTAAATAAATTCCCTCCAAGAAAAATTAAAGAAAATAATATTCTCATAAATAAAATTCTTGCATATTCAGCTAAAAAAATCAAAGCAAAACCCCCTCTTCTATATTCTACATTAAACCCTGAAACCAGCTCAGATTCCCCTTCAGCAAAATCAAAAGGAGTTCGATTAGTCTCAGCTAAAGAAGAACTAAATCAAACTAAACCTAAAGGAAATAAATAAACAATAAATCAACAATATTCTTGTAAATAAGAAAAATTAAAAAAATTATAAGTTAAAATTAAAAAAATAGTCGACAATAAAATTAAAACCAAACTAACTTCATAAGAAATGGTCTGAGCTACAGCTCGCAATCCTCCTAATAAAGCATAATTAGAATTTGATGATCAACCAGCAATTATAACCCCATAAACTCCTATTCTTAAACAACAAATAAAAAATAAGATACCTAAATTAAAACTAAAAATTTTTACTAAATAAGGTATACAAGCTCAAACACTTAAAGATAAAAATAAAGAAAAAATAGGAGAAAAATAATAAATTAAAAAATTTGACATCATAGGAAAAGTTTGTTCCTTTGTAAATAATTTAATAGCATCACTAAAAGGTTGAGGAATACCTAAAAATCCAACCTTATTAGGCCCTTTCCGAATTTGAATATAGCCTAATAATTTTCGCTCTAACAATGTTAAAAAGGCAACTCCAATCATTACAAAAATTACTAATAATAATCCTCTAAAAAAAGGTATAATTAACTCAATTAACTCTAACAATACTATTTATAATAAAATATTATATAAATAAATTCTAAATTTATGGCATTTATCTGCCAAAATAGTATTATTTTTATAAAAAACTTTATTTAAAAAATAAATAAATATATTAATAAAAAAAAATATAAAATTAAATTATTAATTAAATAAAATCCAAAAAATTTTACAAGTAAATTTTTATTTAATTTAAAAATTTTCTTTTTTTTAAATTTAAAATTTAACATTTGGTCCTTTCGTACTAAAACGTTTTTTTTTATTTAAGATAGAAACCAACCTGGCTTAAACCGGTTTGAACTCAGATCACGTAAGAATTTAATAGTCGAACAGACTAAAAATATAAACTTCTACATTTAAATTTACTCTTAGTCCAACATCGAGGTCGCAATATTTTTTATCGATATGAACTCTTTAAAAAAATAACGCTGTTATCCCTAGAGTAACTTAATTTTTTAATCAAATATTGGATCATTTTTATATATTTAAATAAAATTAAATTTTAAAAATAAAAGTTTTTAAATTTTATTATCACCCCAATAAAATAATTTAAAATATAAAATAATAAAAATTCTAATAAATATTAAATTTTAAAATATAAAGCTTCATAGGGTCTTATCGTCTTTAAATTTTATTTTTGATTTTTTACAAAAATATAAAATTCAAAAAAATTTTTTAAAAAAGAATTTATCTTATTCAACCATTCATACGAGTCTTCAATTAAAAGACTAATGATTATGCTACCTTTGCACAGTCAAAATACTGCGGCCATTAAAAATTTTTCATTGGGCAGGTCATATTTTTAAAACATAAAAACCAATAAAAACAATGTTTTTGATAAACATTTAAATAACTAATTTTGCTGAATTCTTAAAAAAATTTTTATAAAATAATTAAAATCAACTTAAAATTATTTTATTACTCTACTAATTTAATCATAATTTTAATTTATTTTTAATTAAAAAATTTATTTTAATAGAAAATTAAATTTATTTTAATTTTAAAATTTTATTAATTTTTTTAAAAAAAAAATAAATTATAACATAATTTTTAAAAATATCTATTTTTAAGATTATATTTTTTAACATAAAATAAAAAAAAATTATAAACATTTATAATTAAGCTCATCCCTAATTATATTTAAATTTTAAATTTAATTAAATTTTTAAAAATAAAAATAATTTAAAAAAATAAATTTAATTTATTTCTTAAAAAACTAGATATACAAAAAAACGAATAACTTTTAATTTCTAATTATAAATTTTTAATTTTTATTAAACAAAAAAAATTTTTATAATTAAATCTTTTAAATTCGAGAAAATTAAATATTTAATTTTTAATTAATTAATCATGAAACACAAGGTACAAAAAATTAATTTTTCTTTTTAAAAATTAATTTTTCAAAATATTTAAATTTTCTATTACTATAAAAATAAACTATAATTATTAATATTTTTTTTATAAAATAATACTAAAAATTAAAAAGTTAAAATTATTTTTAATAAAATCAATAAAAATCTTTAAAAAATTAATAAATAAAAAATTTTAAATAATCAATTTAAATTGATTTGCACAAATTTATTTTCAATGTAAATGAAACGCTTTACTAATTAAGCTTTAAATTGTTTTTCTAGAGGCATTTTCCAATACATCTACTATGTTACGACTTATCTCATTTTATAAAAATATAACGAGAGCGACGGGCGATATGTGCATATTTTAGAGCTAAAATCAAACTATTTTTATTATATAATTTTACTTTTAAATCCAATTTCATAAAAACTTTTTAAATTTATAATTCATAAATAAAAATTATTGTAACTCATTTTAAAACTTAAATATAAACTGCACCTTGATTTGACATATTAAAATTACTTAAATTTAGAAAATTATTTAATTCTTTTAAAATATTCTGATGACAACGATATACAAATTAATAAATTAAGTAAGGTAAAATGTGGATTATCATTTAATTAACAAGTTCCTTTAAATAGTCTAAAATACCGCCAAATTATTTAAGTTTTAAGAATATTTTTTAAAAAATTTCTTTTACTACCTAAAAATTATATTTTTTATATTAAATAATAGGGTATCTAATCCTAGTTTTTTAATTAAATTTATTTAAAATTTAAAAATAAAATAAAATTTAACTTTTAAAAAAAAATTTCACCTAATTTTTTAAAATTAATTATTTTTATAATTTTTTTTAAATACTTAATTTTTAATAAATTTTAATAGAATTATTTGTATAACCGCGATTGCTGGCACAAATTTTATCAATTCTTTAAATTATTTCTTATTCAAACATTAATTAAATAAAAATATTAATTACTTAGAATTTATTAAATTTATTTTTTCTAAAATTTTTATTAATTTAAAATTATTAAATGTAAAAAAAAAATTAAAATAAAATTTCATTACCATAATAAAATATTTTATTAAAAAAATATTTTAAAAATTTTATATCCAAAAATTTATTTTCTAAAAAAATTTATATACAAATTAGTTTTTTTAAAAAAGTAAATATTTTTTGTAAAAATTTTGCAAAAAAATTAATTTTTTTAAACTAAAAAAAAATCCCCCTAATTTTTTTTTTAATTATAAGTTTTATTTTTATAATATTATATTAAATTTATTTATTAATTATTAATTAATAAATATTTTTTGTAAAAATTTTGCAAAAAAAATTAATTTTTTTAAACTAAAAAAAAATCCCCCTAATTTTTTTTTTTAATTATAAGTTTTATTTTTATAATATTATATTAAATTTATTTATTAATTATTAATTAATAAATATTTTTTGTAAAAATTTTGCAAAAAAATTAATTTTTTTAAACTAAAAAAAATCCCCCTAATTTTTTTTTTAATTATAAGTTTTATTTTTATAATATTATATTAAATTTATTTATTAATTATTAATTAATAAATATTTTTTGTAAAAATTTTGCAAAAAAATTAATTTTTTTAAACTAAAAAAAATCCCCCTAATTTTTTTTTTAATTATAAGTTTTATTTTTATAATATTATATTAAATTTATTTATTAATTATTAATTAATAAATATTTTTTGTAAAAATTTTGCAAAAAAATTAATTTTTTTAAACTAAAAAAAATCCCCCTAATTTTTTTTTTAATTATAAGTTTTATTTTTATAATATTATATTAAATTTATTTATTAATTATTAATTAATAAATATTTTTTGTAAAAATTTTGCAAAAAAATTAATTTTTTTAAACTAAAAAAAAAATCCCCCTAATTTTTTTTTTAATTATAAGTTTTATTTTTATAATATTATATTAAATTTATTTATTTCATTAAAATTTTAATGTTTTTAAATAATAATATTAATATATATATATATATATATATATAATTAATTAATATAAAAATTTAATATAAATTTTTATTTTTATTATTGAATAAATATATTTATAATTTAATATAAATCAATTATTGGATAAATATCAATAATTTTTTTATAAATTTATTAATATTTATATTTTAATTAATTAATATAAAAATTTAATATAAATTTTTATTTTTATTATTGAATAAATATATTTATAATTTAATATAAATCAATTATTGGATAAATATCAATAATTTTTTTATAAATTTATTAATATTTATATTTTTTAAACTCTCTAATATTAAAATTCTATTAGGCCTATAAATTAACATTAATTATTAATAAGAATAATAATTAATCTATGATTATTAATATGTATATAAATAATATATAAAAATATAAATATTATATAATATTAAATTTTAAAATTTTAACTAAATTTTATTGTAAAAAAAAAAATTAATTTAAAGATTTTTTAAAAAGATCAAAAATAATTTTTATAAA